GGGCGTTCCTCTTCTTGTGCCTTTGAATCCAGAGGTACCGGCGGAGGCCCAAGAAACCACCCGACCTCGTACATCTGTAACAGTTACAATGGTATTGTTGAAACTCGCTTGAACATGAATAACTCCTTTTGGTATTCTACGTCCATTCTTACGTGAACCAATACGTCCACTCCTACGCGAGCCAATTCTTGGTATAGGTTTTGCCATATTTTATCATCTCATAAATATGAATCAGAAATATATAGAAAGATATGGAGATATCCATTTCATGTTAAAAAAGATCCTTTATTTTGACACGGTCCTTCCTTTTCCTTTAGAAACTTAAGAAAGTTCTTTTTATAGAAAGATTATCCTTGTCTCTGTTTATGTCTCGGATTGGAACAAATCACTATAATTCGTCCACGCCTACGGATCAGTCGACATTTTTCACAAATTTTACGAACAGAAGCCCTTATTTTCATATTTCTTACTCCTTACTTAAATTGGGAATCCATTCCTTGGAAGAAAATAAGTCTCTTGTATTTTTTCACCCCGAACTTTATTCTTCCTAAAAGGAATTTTTGACAAAATCATCTAATTGTTCGAATCTTTGTTGCAAGGTCTATAAATAAATTATACATCTCCTGGTTGAATCATACCGACTTATTTCGATTTTGACTCTATCCCCCAGAAGTATCCGTATAGAACTGTGCCGAATCCTTCCTGAAACGTAACCTAGAATTAGATCTTCATTATCTAAATGGACCCGGAACATAACATATCGTTGGGTAGTGATTCAGTAATTAAACCTTCATGAATCAATTTTTGTTCTTTCATTCCAGGGAATCCCCTTGGAAATATCAACTAATGAAGGAAGAGTTATATAACTCACTTTTTTTCTATTTCACAAACAAATAGGAAATTCGAGAGAAAATTAGGATACTGGAGGAGGATTACCATATATAGCACAAAACTTCTCCTCCAATTCCTTCTAGTCTAGCTTCTCGATCTGTCATTATGCCCCTAGAAGTAGAAAGAATTACAATTCCCATTCCGCCTAAAATCTTAGGAATTTTTTGATAGTTGGAATAGATTCGTAGACCAGGTCGACTGATACGTTTTAAAATAGTTCTATATATTCTTTTTCTAGTCCTTCTATGTCGCAAGGTTGAAACCAAAAAATATTTGTTATTTTCCTGATGTTTCCGAACGTTTTCAATAAGACCCTCTCTTAGGAGTATTTTCACAATGTTTTCGGTGATATTAGTGGATGCTATTCGAACCGTTCCGTTTTTACTCATGTCAGCATTTCTTATAGAAGTTATTATATCGGCAATAACGTCTCTACCCATAACGAATTCTAATTCTTTGTGCTTCCTGATTTTGATATAATCAACATGTTTTTTTGACTTGAATTATTAATTATTCAATTAATATATTCTAATATTCTAATTCTATACTATAATTACTATAATTTTTTTGATTTATACTTTGTATTGTATATTAATATATTAAATGAAATTATTATATTCATTATTATATTCAAAGTATATGCGTGATACACAATCTATTATATTAGTTATATTAGTTTGATCCATTTAAGATATCCTACTATGAGTATATCATAGTTTTATCTACTAGTATTCATAAGACCTCGGGGGCTAATGAAACTATTTTAGTAAAATGCAACTGTCTTAATTCCCGAGCAATCGCACCAAAAACTCGAGTTCCTTTTGGATTTCCTTCTTGATCAATGACAACCGCTGCATTGTCATCATATCGTATTATCATACCATTGTCACGTTTAAGTTCTTTACGTGTACGTACAATTACAGCTCTAATTACTTCTGATCTTTCTAGAGGCATATTGGGCACTGCTTCCTTGATTACAGCAACAATAACGTCACCAATATGAGCATATCGGTGATTACCAGCTCCTATGATTCGAATACACATCAATTTTCGAGCTCCGCTGTTATCTGCTACATTCAAAAGGGTCTGAGGTTGAATCATATCATTTTTATTGGAATCTGTTATTTCAATGTAAAGAATGAGTAAAAAAAGAAATAGTGTTTGTCCAGAAATAAAGAAACCCGTGCTTGTTTTTTCATCCTCAATACCCCTTTTTTTTGTTTAGTTCTACACCTACACTCTATCCTATCCTGAAATAAGAAATTGAGTTCGTATAGGCATTTTGCATGCAGCTATTGAAATAGCTGCTCTGGCTACTATTTCTGAGACTCCGCCTATTTCATAAAGTATTCGACCTGGTTTAACAACTGATACCCAATATTCGGGAGATCCCTTCCCTGAACCCATACGTGTTTCTGCAGGTCTTACCGTAACAGGTTTGTCGGGGAATATGCGCACCCATATTTTTCCACCACGCCGTGCATATCGTGTCATTGCTCTTCGCCCTGCTTCTATTTGTCTAGCTGTGATCCAAGCGGGTTCAAGTGCTTGAAGAGCGTATCTTCCAAAAGATATACGATTGCCTCGGCAGGATATTCCCTTCATTCTTCCTCTATGTTGCTTACGAAATCTGGTTCTTTTGGGGTTATAGTTGATGGTTTTTTTCTGAATTCCACCTCTACTACAGAACCGGACATGAGAGTTTCTTCTCATCCAGCTCCTCGCGAATGAAAGGATTCGATAGTATTACAGATACATATATATATTTACTAACTAATACACTAACACTAAACTACGTAATGTAATGAGATTCATTGCTATTTCATTTATGATGTAGGAAGTTAGTTGTATATATGGCTAGACGCGTATATTTATATCTATTCTATATATAAAACTATAAAATAATTGATCTTTTTTTTATAACGAATCCTTATTTGGATTCTTATCGAATCAAGACAATATTGGTAATCCAGTACCGGTAAATAAATGAAAAATTCAATGGAAATATGAAATATTAAATGAAGGGTTCGCGGGCGAATATTGACTCTTTCCTGCTTTATTCTTAGGGTCAATTCATGACCTGTGAGAATAAATCAATCTGTTCTTGGTTCATTTCGCCATCCCACCCGATGAATCATTAGGATTCATTTTGAATGGAATCTTATGTAGTCACAGGTTTCGTCGTTCCTATAGCTTCTCCGTTAATGGTTAGGCCTGAACTCTGCAATGGAGCTCTTAAGAAAATGTGTTCCCGAGTTAATCTCCTCAGTTTCTATTAACCCGAGGCTCTTTATTTCTATCAATTTTAATGCTTTATCACACTGCCTTTTATGAGGTGATTCATAGACCATACATATTGGAATCATCTATCATTGATATTTTTGTTCTCTCTTTCTATCACCTTTCCATTTATCCACATCCTTTTTTTTTTTCAAATCCATAAAAAAATCAGTTGTTACAACTATATGATTGGTCTAGTCATATAGTGACTGTTTCTTGGGATCTCGACAATACGAAGCAATAAGTTGGTTATTAGTTTTAAGTTTATGTTTATATAGATATTTCTAGTGGGAGTCAGTCTTTTTTGGAAGCCCAACTACAAACTATAAAGAAAAAACTAACGAGTCACACACTAAGCATAGCAATTATATAAAAAAAATTTATCGATTTTTTATTCAACCTTATAGAATTAGAATTTTTTATTTTCTTTTTTTATTTCACAGAAAAAAACCTCAAAAGTTTCTCATTTCTTGTTCTATTACTAAACAAGAATGGCGAGATAAATAACGAAAGGCCTATTCTATTATTTTTCGTCCACAAATATCCAAATTTTTAGGCCTAATACTCCATAAATAGTTCTAATTGTATAGGAACAATGATCAATTTTAGCGCGAATTGTTTGTAGAGGAACTCTACCTTCTCTCGTCCATTCGACACGTGCAATTTCTTTTCCATCGATACGTCCTGCAAGTTGTATTTGAATTCCTTTTGTATCTGTTTGTTCAGTTAATTCAATAGCTTTTTTCATTGCCTTCCGAAACGGAACTCTTTTTTGTAATTGGGAAGCCATATATTCCGCAAGGATATTAGGTTGTCCATAAGGTTTTTCAATTCTTGTGATAGCAATGTTGAGTCTTCGGTTCACAGAGCGAAATTCCTTTTGTACGTTCATCTGTAATTCTTCGATCCCTCGTGTTCGACCCTCCATTAATAAATTAGGAGACCCAATATGGATTATGACTTGGATCAAATCGATTCTTTTTTGAATTTCTATACGTGCAACTCCTTCGGAACCTGAGGATATTTTTTTATTTTTTTGTACATAGTTCTTGATACAATTCCGTATTTTCTCATCTTCTTGTAGACCCACGAAAAAGTTTTTGGGTTGTGCGAACCAAAAGGAATGATGATTTTGGGTTGTACCAAGTCTGAAACCAAGTGGATTTATTTTTTGTCCCATATTTTTTGATTATATTATCTTTCCATCCATTTTTTTCTAAAAATGAATCTAAATCTTAGATTTCTCTAAAAAGCATTTTTATCTTTTAATACAATTGTTATATGACAAGTAGGTCTTTTTACTGGATAACTACGTCCTCGAGCTCTGGGTCTTAACTTTTTCACAAAAGGACCCTCATTGACTTCGGCTTTACTAATAAATGAATCAGCTTCGTTCAAACCCTTATTATGACTAGCGTTTGCTGCTGCAGAATAAACTAATTTTAAAATAGGATAAGACGCTCGATAAGGCATGAGTTCCAGTATCATAAGTGTTTCTTCATAAGAACGCCCACGAATCTGATCAATTACTCTTCTTGCTTTGAAAGCAGACATACGTATATGTTGAGCTAAAACTTTTACTTCTCTATCCGACTTCCACGGCTTTATCAGCCAGCTCTTTTTCTTTACCATAAGGCATATCCCCTTCTTTGCTTTGAATGATTTATTCTATTCTTTTTTGATTCCGCCAAATTAACGACTTAACGACGAGATTTATTATCGTTTCTCGCATGTCTCGCGAAAGTCAGAGTAGGCGCGAATTCTCCCAATTTGTGACCTACCATACGATCCGTTATATAAATAGGTAAATGTTCTTTTCCATTATGAATAGCGATTGTATGGCCAATCATTGTGGGTATAATGGTAGATGCCCGAGACCAAGTTACTATTATTTCTTTCTCCTCCCTCATGTTGAGTTTTTCCATTTTTCCTGCTAAATGATTAGCTACAAAAGGATTTTTTTTTAGTGAACGTGTCACAGCTGATTACTCCTTTTTTTTACATTTTCTTTTAAAGATTGGCATTCTACGTCTAATAGAATATCTCGATCTAAGTATGAAAGTAAGAATAAATACAATTACAATAATGATGAATATACAATAATGATGAATGGAAAAAAGAGAAAATCCTTTAGCTAGATAAGGGGCGGATGTAGCCAAGTGGATCAAGGCAGTGGATTGTGAATCCACCATGCGCGGGTTCAATTCCCGTCGTTCGCCCATCACATTATTTCAAATTCCATAAATTGGATTTTCCATATTCCTATTTACGGCGACGAAGAATAAAACTATCACTATATTTTTTCCTTTTCCTACTTCTTCTTCCAAGCGCAGGATAACCCCAAGGGGTTGTGGGTTGTTTTCTACCAATTGGGGCTCTCCCTTCACCGCCCCCATGGGGATGGTCTACAGGGTTCATAACTACTCCTCTTACTACAGGACGCTTACCTAGCCAACACTTCGATCCGGCTCTACCCAAACTTTTTTGGTTCACCCCAACATTACCCACTTGTCCGACTGTTGCTAAGCAATTTTTGGATATCAAACGAACCTCCCCAGAAGGTAATCTTAATGTGGCCGATTTCCCCTCTTTTGCGATCAGCTTCGCTACAGCGCCTGCTGCTCTAGCGAATTGTCCACCCTTTCCAAGTGTGATTTCTATGTTATGTATGGCCGTGCCCAGGGGCATATCGGTTGAAGTAGATTCTTCTTTTTTATCAAAAAAAACCCCTTCCCAAACTGTACAAGCTTCTTCCAAAGCATACGGCTTTCTAGATGTATATGATGATATTTAGACAGATGGATCTTATATGAATCGTATGATGAAGTACCACACGAGTGGATATATAGGAATCCAAATCTGCCGAATCACTCATGTATGATCTTCTGCATCCTAGGTCTCCCCGTTCCGTCATCTGGCTTATGTTCTTCATGTAGCATTCAGACCGAATGACTCTATTAAATTACGTCGATACTTCCACATATTACGGGTAACGTAGGAGACATCTCTATTTTTCCCCCGGGGGATCTTTATAATTACCACTGCTTAGCTTTCAATTCGCCTCTGACCATCAAATGAAATGTGAATAACCCGTCCTCCTCTCTTTGAAACAAGGGGCGCTTCCGGTTCTGTGCGTGCTTCAAACAATTTTGTCTTCTCCATATTACCATATCTCTAGAGTCAATAATTTTCTATGAGGAACTACTGAACTCAATCACTTGCTGCCGTTACTCAACAGTTTTCTGTTGAGGTCTATCCTATAGAGGTACTCAAATTGGATCAGTGATTGATTTCTAGGTTTCGTCGTAAACCTAATTGGTTACTTCCAATTACGTAAATCAATAGTTCAAACCGCACTCAAAGGTAGGGCATTTCCCATTGATATAGGAACTTCTGTACCAGAAACAACGGTATCTCCAATTATAGCCCCTCTGGGGTGTAAAATATATCTCTTCTCACCATCCCCATAGTGTATGAGACAAATGTATGCATTTCGATTAGGGTCGTATTCTATGTTTACGATTCTACCAGATATGTCTTTTTCATTTCGTCGAAAATCAATTTTACGGTATAGACGCTTATGACCTCCCCCTCTATGTCTTGCGGTAATGATTCCTCTGGCATTACGACCTTTACCACAACGATGCTGTCCATAGATCAAATTATTTCGTGGATTGGATTTCACTTGACTGTCTACGGCTCCATTGCGTGTGCTCGGGGTAGAAGTTTTGTATAAATGTATCGCCGTGTTATTAAGTATTTTGCTTTAAGTTCTTTTCTCTATAAGAGGTGGAATAGAATAACCCGGTTGAAGCGTAATGATCATACGTCTGTAATGCATTGTATGTCCCATACTAGGTCCCATTCTTCTACCCTTTCCCGGGAGTCGATGACTATTCATAGCTATTACCTTGACACCAAAGAAGAGTTCGACCCAATGCTTTATTTCTGTCCTAGTTGATCCTGATTCGACATTAGAAGTATATTGATTGTTCCCCAATAACCGAATACTTTTTTCTGTAAATACTGCATATTTGATTCCATCCATAAATCCATTTTCTTCCCTATGAGTTCCAGTATCGATAAGAATTCTAGTTCTTACTGTTCATATGTTATGGTATGAATATACCAATTCGTTATGTATGGATGATGAGATTCCATTGATACAGAGCCAATTCCAATAGACTTATTGAACGTTCCCATTGGCGTGCATCCAGCAGGAATTGAACCTACGAATTTGCCAATTATGAGTTGGGCGCTTTAACCATTCAGCCATGGATGCTTAACAGGGCTCATCGTACATCGTGAATAACCAAATTCCAATTGAAATGAAATCTTTAGGAGGAATCAATGAAAATCTTTAGGAGGAATCAATGAAACGACATCAATTCCAATCCTGGATCTTCGAATTGAGAGAGATATTGAGAGAGATCAAGAATTCTCACTATTTCTTAGATTCATGGATCAAATTCGATTCAGTGGGATCTTTCACTCCCATTTTTTTCCACCAAGAACGTTTTATGAAACTCTTGGACCCCCGAATTTGGAGTATCCTACTTTCACGTGATTCACAGGGTTCAACAAGCAATCGATATTTCACGAGCAAAGGTGTAGTACTGCTTGTATTAGCGGTCCTTATATCTCGTATTAACAATCGAAAGCTGGTCGAAAGAAAAAATCTCTATTTGATGGGGCTTCTTCCTATACCTATGAATTCCATTGGACCCAGAAATGAGACATTGGAAGAATCTTTTTGGTCTTCCAATAGCAATATTGTTTCGCTCCTGTATCTTCCAAAAGGGAAAAAGATTTCTGAGAGTTGTTTCATGGATCCACAAGAGAGTACTTGGGTTCTCCCAATAAATAAAAAGTGTATCATGCCTGAATCGAACCGGGGTTCGCGGTGGTGGAGGAGCCGGATCGGAAAACAGAGGGATTCTAGTTGTAAGATAGCTAATGAAACCGTAGCTGGAATTGAGATCTCATTCAAAGAGAAAGATAGCAAATATCTGGAGTTTCTTTTTTTATCCTATACGGATGATCCGATCCGCAAGGACCGTGATTGGGAATTGTTTGATCGTCTTTCTCCGAGGAAGAAGCGAAACATAATCAACTTGAATTCGGGACATCTATTCGAAATCTTAGGGAAAGACTTGATTTGTTATCTCATGTCTGCTTTTCGTGAAAAAAGACCAATGGAAGGGGAGGGTTTCTTCAAACAACAAGGAGCTGAGGCAACTATTCAATCAAATGATATTGAGCACGTTTCCCATCTCTTCTCGAGAAAAAAGTGGGTTATTTCTTTGCAAAATTGTGCTCAATTTCATATGTGGCAATTCCGCCAAGATCTCTTCGTTAGTTGGGGGAAGAATCAGCATGAATCGGATTTTTTGAGGAACGTATCGAGAGATAATTGGATTTTGATTTGGTTAGACAATGTGTGGTTGGTAAACAAGGATCGGTTTTTTCGCAGGGTACGGAATGTATTGTCAAATATTCAATATGATTCCACAAGATCTATTTTCGTTCAAGTAACGGATTCTAGCCAATCGAAAGGATCTTCTGATCAATCCAGAGATCATTTCGATTCCATTAGAAATGAGGATTCAGAATATCACACATTGATCGATCAAACAGAGATTCAGCAACTAAAAGAAAGATCGATTCTTTGGGATCCTCCCTTTCTTCAAACGGAACGAACAGAGATAGAATCAGATCGATTCCCGAAATGCCTTTTTGGATCTTCCTCAATGTCCCGACTATTCACGAAACGTGATAAGCAGATGAATAATCATCTGCTTCCGAAAGAAATCGAAGAATTTCTTGGGAATCCTACAAGATCAATTCGTTCTTTTTTCTCTGACAGATGGTCAGAACTTCATCTGGGTTCGAATCCTACTGAGAGGTCCACTAGAGATCAGAAATTTTGGAAGAAAAAACAAGATGTTTCTTTTGTCCCTTCCAGGCGATCAGAAAATCAAGAAATGGTTGATATATTCAAGATAATTACGTATTTACAAAATACCGTCTCAATTCATCCTATTTCATCAGATCCGGGATGTGATATGGTTCCGAAGGATGAACCAGATATGGATAGTTCCAATAAGATTTCATTCTTGAACAAAAATCCATTTTTGGATTTATTTCATCTATTCCATGACCGGAACAAAGGGGGATACACGTTACACCACGATTTTGAATCAGAAGAGAGATTTCAAGAAATGGCAGATCTATTCACTCTATCAATAACCGAGCCGGATCTGGTGTATCATAGGGGATTTGCCTTTTCCATTGATTACTACGGGTTGGATCCAAAAAAATCGGTCCGGATCTACTGTGGGAATGATTTGGAAGATCCAAAACTAAAAACAGCGGTATTTGCTAGCAACAACATCATGGAGGCAGTCAATCAATATAGATTGATCCGAAATCTGATTCAAATCCAATATAGCACCTATGGGTACATAAGAAATGTATCGAATCGATTCTTTTTAATGAATAGATCCGATCGCAACTTCGAATATGGAATTCAAAGGGATCAAATAGGAAATGATACTCTGAATCATATAACTATAATGAAATATACGATCAACCAACATTTATCGAATTGGAAAAAGAGTAAGAAGAAATGGTTTGATCCTCTTATTTCTCGAACCGAGAGATCCATGAATCGGGATCCTGATGCATATAGATACAAATGGTCCAATGGGAGCAAGAATTTCCAGGAACATTTGGAACATTTCGTTTCTGAACAGAAGAACCGTTTTCAAGTAGTGTTCGATCGATTACGTATTAATCAATATTCGATTAATTGGTCCGAGGCTATCGA